TTTTTTTTTWWAATTWATNATAKYAATTTTTGTTTTAAACTTAATATTAAGAAAAATTTAGAGAGGAATTATTAAAAACTTATWATTATTATTAANTTTTAATAAATATTTATATWWATATNTATATATATTTTAATATATTGTTATTTATATAATTATAATAATTTATATTGTTATTAAATTATAAAAATTTATATAGCAATTTTTGTTTTAAACTTAATATTAAGAAAAATTTAGAGAGGAATTATTAAAAACTTATAATTATTATTAATTTTTAATAAATATTTATATNNAWATTAWRTATWTTAAAAAAAAAAAAAAAAAAAAAAAATCTATTTAATAAWWTTTATATAATTAAAAATTTTATTANTTGATTTATTTTACATATAAATTTTAGTATAATTAATTTTAATTATTTAAATAATAATTAAATTTAATTAATAATTTTGTAGTAATTAATATTAAAAATTTAAGAAATTAAGATTTAGTAATATAAAAATTAATAACTAATTTTGTGCCAGCAGTTGCGGTTATACAAAAATTAAATTAAATTTTATTAGTAATTAATAATATATATTAATTGGAAAAAGTAATTTAAATTTTAAATTAATAAGTGAAATTTTAATTTAAGTAAATTTTATTATAAATTATGAATTGTTAAATTTTAAAGAAAAACTAGGATTAGATACCCTATTATTAAAAATTAATTTTATAATACTAGAATAGTAAATAAATTATTGAAACTTAAATAATTTGGCGGTATTTTAGTTTATTCAGAGGAACTTGTTTATTAATTGATAGTCCACGAATAAATTTACTTAATTTAATATTTTATATATCGTTGTTAAAAAAATATTTTTATTAATAAATAATATTTTAATAGTTTAAATAAAAATTAAATCAGATCAAGATGTAGATTATAATTAAGAATATAATGAGTTACAATAAATTTATTTATTTATGGAAATTAAGATGAAAAATTTAATTGAAATTGGATTTGAATGTAATTTTAATTAATTTATTAAAGTGATTAATAATTAGAATATGTACATATTGCCCGTCGCTTTCATTATTAAATTGAAATAAGTCGTAACAAAGTAGAGATACTGGAAAGTGTTTCTAGAAAGCAAATTAGAGCTTGGAAAGTATTTCATTTACATTGAAAAGATTATTAATAAATAATTAATTAATTTGATAGATAATAATTAATAATTAATTTTAATGAATAATAAAAAAAATTTTAATATATGAAATAAGTTAAAGTATTTGAAATAGAAAAAATTTTTATTTTTATAGTTAATTAGTATTGTGAGAGAATTTTGAAATAAATTTGAAAATTAATTGAAAAAAAGTAAATTTAAATTATTGTATCTTGTGTATCAGAGTTTATTAAAAATTTTCTATATATTATATAGATTTTTCGAATTTAAAAGAGTTAATTAATTAGGAAAGTTATTGTTGAATAAATATTTTTAATAATTAATTGGAAATGAAATGTTAATCGTTTTTAAATATATCTAATTTTTTTAGAAAAAAATTTAATTTTAAATATAAATTAAAAATAAAATAATTAATTATTTTAATTTTTAATTTATATTTAATAATTTAAGGGATAAGCTTTAAATTAAATTTTTATAATAAATTTATGGATATTTAAAAATTTTATGGTTTATATTGTTAAAAAATTTTAGTTTATTATAAATAATTTTAAATAATATAAAATTTAAATAAAATTTAATTTTTTATAAAAAATTTATATTAATAATAAATATAAAGAAATTATAATAAAATTAGTAAATTAATAATAATAATAAAGTTATATTTTTTAATTTTTTTAATTATTTTTAAGGAATTCGGCAAAAATTTATATTCACTTGTTTAACAAAAACATGTCTTTTTGATAATAATTTAAAGTCTAATCTGCCCACTGATTAAGAATTGAAGGGCTGCAGTAAATTGACTGTACAAAGGTAGCATAATCAATAGTTTTTTAATTGAAAACTTGAATGAAAGATTGGATGAAATATAAGCTGTCTTGAAAATATTTAATTGAATTTAATTTTTTAATTAAAAAGTTAAAATTTTATAAAAAGACGAGAAGACCCTATAGAGTTTAATATTAAAATAAATTTGAATTATATGTGAATTTATTTATTTTAAATTGATTTAAATATTTTATTGGGGGGATAAAAAAATAAGTATAACTTTTTTTAAATAAAAACATATATAAGTGATTAATTGATTTAGTTTTATTGATAAAAAGAAAAATTACCTTAGGGATAACAGCGTAATTTTTTCTTTTAGTTCTTATAATAGGAAAAGTTTGCGACCTCGATGTTGGATTAAGATAAAAATTAAATGCAAAAGTTTAAAATTTTGATCTGTTCGATCATTAAAATCTTACATGATCTGAGTTCAAACCGGTGTGAGCCAGGTTGGTTTCTATCTTTTATAAATTAGAATATTTTAGTACGAAAGGAATAATTATTATAATTAAATTAAAAAAAATTGAATTTTATTAATTTTTGTTTATAAATTATATTATAAATTTGGCTTAATGAATTTGCTATTTTGGCAGAATAATGCAATGGGGTTAGAAATCATAAATATATAAGTTTTATATAGATAGTAATGTTTATAAAAGATTTTTATATAATTTTTATTGGTTTATTAATTTTAATTATTGGAGTTTTATTAAGAGTAGCTTTTTTAACTTTATTAGAGCGGAAAGTTTTAGGTTATATTCAAATTCGAAAGGGCCCTAATAAAATAGGTTTAATGGGATTATTACAGCCTTTTTCTGATGCAATTAAGTTAATTAATAAAGAACAAACTTATTTAAATTATTCAAATTATTTTTGTTATTATTTTTCTCCGATTATTAGATTTAATATATCTTTATTTATTTGAATATTAATTCCTTATTATTTTAATATAATTAGATTTAATTTAGGGGTATTATTTTTTTTTTGTGTAATTAGTTTAGGGGTTTATACTGTTATAATTTCTGGTTGATCTTCAAATTCAAATTATGCTTTATTAGGGGGACTTCGAGCTGTAGCTCAAACTATTTCATATGAAGTTAGATTAATTTTAATTTTTATATCTAGATTAATATTAATTATAGATTTTAATTTTATAATATTTTTTTTTTATCAAAAAGAAATTTGATTAATTTTATTTATAATTCCTTTATCATTATGTTGGATTTCTTCAATAATAGCTGAAACAAATCGTACTCCTTTTGATTTTGCTGAAGGAGAGAGAGAGTTAGTGTCAGGGTTTAATGTAGAGTATAGAAGAGGGGGCTTTGTGTTAATTTTTTTAGCTGAGTATTCAATAATTTTATTTATAAGATTAATATTTGTTATTGTTTATTTAGGGGGATATAGTATAAGATTTATATTTTATTTAAAGTTAAGTTTAATTTCTTTTTTATTTATTTGAGTTCGAGGGACATTACCTCGGTATCGATATGATAAATTAATATATTTAGCTTGAATAGGTTATTTACCTATTTCTTTAAATTTTTTAATATTATTTATAGGAATTAAAATTTTTTTTAAATAAATTGTATTGTTTTTAGTATAAATTAATAGAATTATTATTCTTTCTTAAGTTTTCAAAACAAATGCTTTTAAAAGCTTATTAATTTTAATATTATTAATTTTAATATTAATTTTAATAATTATTTTTGAAGTATAATATTATCTCAAAATATGTTAATTAAAGGGTTTATAATAAAATAATTAAAGTAAAAGATTGTTAATATTTGGCCAATAAAAATATATGGATTTTCAACAGGATGGGCTCCAATTCATGTTAATAAAATAAATAATACAAAGAAAAATCAAAATAAAATTTGATTAAAGGGGTAGAATTGATTTCCTTGAATTTTTTTCAGGAAAGTAAAAGGTAAAATAAATAAAATTGAAATAGATATAATTAAAGCAATAACTCCTCCTAATTTATTAGGGATTGAGCGAAGAATAGCATAAGCGAATAAAAAGTATCATTCTGGTTGAATGTGGATAGGAGTTACTAAAGGATTGGCAGGAATAAAATTATCTGGGTCTCCTAGAAAATAAGGATTAATTAATGTTAATAAAGTTAATAATATTAATAAAATAATAAATCCAATTAAATCCTTATAAGTAAAAAATGGATGAAATGGAATTTTATCAAAATTACTATTTATTCCTAAAGGGTTATTAGAGCCTGTTTGATGAAGGAAAAGTAAATGAATTATAGTTAGTATAAGAATAATAAAAGGTAATAGGAAATGGAAAGTATAAAATCGAGTTAAAGTAGCATTGTCAATTGTAAATCTTCCTCAAATTCAGTTAGTAAGTGTATTACCTAAATAAGGAATAGCAGAAAATAAGTTAGTAATTACAGTAGCCCCTCAAAAAGATATTTGTCCTCAGGGGAGAACATATCCTATAAAAGCAGTTATTATTAATCTAAATAAAATAATTATTCCAATAAATCATGTATGTTTTAAATTAAAGGATTCATAATAAATTCCTCGACCAATATGGAGATAGATGCAAATAAAAAAAAATGAAGCTCCATTAGCATGTATTGTTCGAATAAGTCATCCATAGTTTACATTTCGACAAATATAGTTAACTCTAAAAAATGCTAATTCAATATTTGCTGTATAATATATAGTTAAAAAAAGTCCTGATAAAATTTGAATAATTAAACATAAAGCTAATAAAGAACCAAAATTTCATCATCTTGAGATATTAGAAGGTGAAGGTAAATTAATTAAAGAATTATTAATAATTTTAATTAATGGGTGATTTTTTTGAGCAGGAAAGTAATTATTTTTCATTAATAATTAAAAATTTGATCGTAAAGGTCCGTAAAAGATATTAGTAATGGTTACTATAGCAATTAAGGCAATAAATAAATAAATAATTAATAGAAAAGTTATAAGAAATGTTTGATTATTATATAATTTATTAAGATTAATTTTATTTTCGTTAAAAATTAAAGTTGTAATATCTTGGAAATTGTTTATTTCTGAGAAATCAATAATTAAATTAATTCATAATAAATTGTAAATATATGTGAATATAATTCAAAAAGTAATAAAGAAAAGAAATAAAACGAGTAATTTAAATTTTAAATCGAAAGAAATTAATTCATTAGAGGCAATTCTTGCTACATAAATAAATAATACTAATAACCCCCCTAAGAATGTTAAAAGTAAAATGTATGAAAATCAAAATGTTTTAATTAATATTCCTCTAAGTAAGCAAATAAATAAAGTTTGGTTTAAAATTAATAATCCTATAGGTAAAGGATGATTTACAAAATATATTACTATAGAAAAAAAGCTGATTAAACTTGATAAAAAAATTTTTATAATTTCAAAGAATAGTTTNNAAAAAAAAAATAATAATTTTGGAGATTATAGATAAAATAATTATTTTTTCTTTGAAGTTTTTAAAGAGTAATTCTTAATTTTGATTTACAAAATCAATGTTTTTTGTTTAAACTATAAAAACTTAATGATAATTATATATAATTTAATAATTATTTTTATTATATTTATTATTGGAAATTTAATTTTTATTTCTAAAAATAAGCATTTATTAATTATTTTATTAAGATTAGAATTTATTGTTTTGAGAATTTTTTTTTTTTTATTGATATTGTTAAGATTTATAGAATATGATATGTATATATTAATAATTTTTTTAGTATTTATTGTTTGTGAGGGGGCTTTAGGATTATCTATTTTAGTTTCTATAATTCGGACTTATGGAAATGATTATTTTCAAAGATTTAATTTATTGTAATGTTAAAATTTTTAATTATATTAATTTTTATAATTCCTTTATGTTTAAAAAAGAACTTTTTTTGATTGGTTCAAATAAGAATTTTTTTTTTGTTTTATTTATTTATGAATTTAAATATTCATTTAATATTTTATAGAAATTTAAGTTATTATTTTTCATGTGATTTAATTTCTTTTGGCTTAATTTTATTAAGAATTTGAATTTGTGGGTTAATAGTAATAGCTAGAGAAAAATTATTTAAATTGAATTTTTATTATAATTTTTTTTTATTAAATATTTTAATATTATTAATTATATTATATTTAACTTTTAGAGTTATAAATTTTTTTTTATTTTATTTATTTTTTGAGGGGAGATTAATTCCAACTTTATTATTAATTATTGGTTGGGGGTATCAACCTGAGCGAATTCAAGCTAGAATTTATTTGCTATTTTATACATTATTTGTTTCATTACCTTTATTTTTAGGTATTTTTTACATATTTTATAATATAAATAGATTTTTAATTTATTTTTTAAAATTTTATAATTTAAATTTTTATTTATTATATTTAAGAATAGTAATGGCTTTTTTAGTAAAAATGCCAATATATTTTACTCATTTATGGTTACCAAAAGCTCATGTAGAAGCCCCAGTTTCTGGTTCTATAATTTTAGCTGGGATTATATTAAAATTAGGGGGTTACGGGTTAATTCGAATTATAATTTTTTTACAAAAAATTAATTTAAAATTAAATTATATTTGAATAAGAATTAGTTTGATTGGTGGTTTTTATATTAGATTAAAATGTTTTTGTCAAATTGATATTAAATCATTAATTGCTTATTCATCTATTGTGCATATAAGAATTGTAATTGGGGGTATTATAGTAATAAATTATTGAGGGGGAATAGGAGCATATATTTTAATAATTGGGCATGGATTATGTTCATCTGGAATATTTTGTTTAGTTAATATTAGATATGAACGTTTAAGAAGACGAAGAATATATTTAAATAAAGGGTTAATGAATTTTATACCTTCCATAGGATTATGATGATTTTTAATTTTATCTTCTAACATAGCAGCTCCTCCTTCATTAAATTTAATAGGTGAAATTAGATTGATTAATTCATTAATAAGTTGATCCTATTTTTCAATAATTATATTAATATTAATTTCATTTTTTAGTGCTGGGTATAGATTATATTTATTTTCTTTTACTCAACATGGGAAATTTTATCAGGGAATATATAGATTTTATAGAGGTATAGTTCGAGAATATTTAATATTATTTTTACATTGATTTCCTTTAAATTTTTTATTATTAAAAATGGATTATTTAATAATTTTATTATAAAAAATATTTAAATAATTTAATATTAAAAATATTGATTTGTGGAGTCAAAAATATGATAAATTCATTTTAAATTATAAATAATTATAAAAATAATTCAATTTGTTTTTTTTTCTTTTCTTTTTTATTTATTTATATAATAATAAATTTTTTTATAATAATTTATTTTATTATAAATGATTTAGTTTATTTTTTAGAGTGGGAAATTATTACTTTAAATTCATCAAGATTAGTGATATCGATTTTATTGGATTGAATATCATTATTATTTATAATATTTGTTTGTTTAATTTCTTCTACAGTTATTTATTATAGAAAAAGATATATACAATCAGAATTAAATTTAAATCGATTTATTATTTTAGTATTATTATTTGTTTTTTCAATAATTTTATTGGTTATTAGTCCTAATATAATTAGAATTTTATTGGGTTGGGACGGATTAGGTTTAATTTCTTATTGTTTAGTAATTTATTATCAAAATTTAAAATCTTATAATGCAGGAATATTAACTGCGTTAACTAATCGAATTGGGGATGTATTTATTTTAATAGTAATTTCTTGGATATTAAATTATGGAAGATGAAATTATATTTTTTATTTAGATTATATAAAAAATGATATAATTATGCAAATTGTTAGAATTATAATTATTTTAGCTGCAATAACTAAAAGAGCTCAAATTCCTTTTAGTTCTTGGCTTCCCGCAGCTATGGCTGCTCCTACTCCAGTTTCAGCTTTAGTTCATTCATCAACTTTAGTAACTGCTGGGGTATATTTATTAATTCGATTTAATATTTTATTAATAAACATATTTTTTATAAAAATTTTATTATTATTATCTGTATTAACTATATTTATAGCTGGAATTTCTGCAAATTATGAATTTGATTTAAAAAAAATTATTGCTTTATCAACTTTAAGTCAATTAGGGTTAATAATAAGAATTTTAAGAATAGGATTCCCAGATTTAGCTTTTTTTCACTTATTAACACATGCTATATTTAAAGCTATATTATTTATATGTGCTGGTGTAATTATTCATATAATAAATGATACTCAAGATATTCGTTGAATAGGTGGAATTAGTTTATATATTCCGATGACTTCTTTATGTTTAAATATTTCTAATTTAGCTTTATGTGGAATTCCTTTTTTAGCTGGATTTTATTCAAAGGATTTAATTTTAGAAATAATAAGAATAACTAGAATAAATTTATTAATATTTTTTTTATACTATATTTCTATAGGATTAACTGTGTTTTATACTATTCGTTTAATTTTATATATTATAATTATAGATTTTAATTTAATTACTATTTATAATTTGTATGATGAAGATTATATTATATTAAAAAGAATAATAGCTTTATTATTAATAAGAGTAATTAGAGGAAGATTTTTGAGTTGAATAATTTTTCCTTTTCCTTATATAATTTATTTATCTTTTAATATAAAATTAATAGTAATTTATATAATTATAATTGGGAGAATTTTAGGATTTATAATTAGTAATATAAATATTTTTTTTAAAAATAAATTTTTAAAAATATATAAAATAAGAAGATTTTTATGTTTAATATGATTTATACCTAATTTATCGACTTATGGGATGATTTATTATTTTTTAAATTTAGGTCAAAAATTAATAAAAAATATTGATTTTGGTTGGAGAGAATTTTATAGAGGGCAAGGAATTGTAAATATTTTAAAAAATTATTCTATTTTTTATAATATTTTTCAAATAAATAATTTAAAAATTTATTTATTTAGATTTATTTTATGAATTTTTTTTATGTTAATAATTTTATTAAGAATTTATTTAAATAGCTTATAAAATAGAGTGTAATATTGAAGATATTAAGGAAATTAAATAATTTTTAAATATAATTTATAAAAAAATTTTTATTTTTACAGTGAAAATGTAATGTTTTAAGTTTAAACTATATAAATAGAAATATTAATGGAATTAACCACTAAAAATTAAGTTAGCAGCTTAATTTTAAATTTTATATTTCTTAATTGGAAAAAATTCAATTTTATCATTAACAGTGATATACCTCTTTTTGGTTTCAATTAATAAATAAGGAGAATGAATTTTCTCTTCTTTTAAGTCGAAATTAAATGCAGTGAATTGCTACTTATTTAAGGTAAATTGAATTTCAATATTTTTTGATTGCAAATCAATTATTTTAATTTTAAATTATAACCCTTATTTTTTTCAAATAATTATATTTTGATTTAATTCATGATAAACTCCTAATAATAGAATAATTATAAAAAAAAAATTAGTTTTTATTCAAATAATGAAATTTGTTGTTTTAAATAAATAAATAATTGGGAAAATTAATGCAATTTCTGCATCAAAAATTAAAAAAATAATTGTAATTAAAAAAAAATGTAAAGAAAATGGAATTCGTGCTAAAGATTTTGGATCAAATCCACATTCAAAGGGGGAACATTTTTCTCGGTCTATGAAAGATTTTTTAGAAAAAATAATGGATAAAAATATAATAATATTGGAAATTATAATAGTTAAAAATATAATTATTATTATTAAATAAATTATTTATATTAAAAAGATTAAACATTTTGATTGGAAATCAAATATACTAAATATATTATATAAATAATTAATTACCTCATCAATAAATAAAAATGTAAAGAAAAAGTCATACTACATCAACAAAATGTCAATATCATGCAGCAGCTTCAAATCCAAAATGATGAGTTCTTGAAAAATGTTTAAAAATATGTCGAATTAAACAGATAGATAAAAATAATGTTCCAATAATTACATGAAGTCCATGGAATCCAGTTGTTATAAAAAAGGTAGATCCATAGATACTATCTGCAATGGTAAATGAAGCTTCTAAATATTCATAGGTTTGGAGAATAGTAAAATAAATTCCTAAAATAATAGTTAAAAGAAGACTTTGTTTTATTTGAATTTGGTTATTTTCTATTAAATTATGATGGGCTCAAGTTACAGTAATTCCTGATCTAATTAAAATAATTGTGTTTAAAAGGGGAATTTGAAATGGATTGAAGGGGATAATTCTTACAGGAGGTCAAGTATAATTAATTTCAATATTAGGGGATAATCTTCTGTGAAAAAAAGCTCAAAAAAAGGATAAAAAAAAAAAAATTTCTGAAATAATAAAAAGAATTATTCCTCATTTTAAACCTTTAATAACATAAATTGTATGTTTGCCTTGAAAAGTTCCTTCTCGTGTAACATCCCGTCATCATTGGTATATTGTAAAAATGGTAATAATGTAGCCGATAATTAATAAATTTATATTAAAATTATGAAATCATTTTATTATTCCTGTAACTAAGGTTATAACTCCAATAGCTCTTGTTAATGGTCATGGTCTAAAATCCACTAAGTGGTAGGGGTGATTATAGTTATTTTTCATTAATTTACTTCTCTAGAATAAAGAGTTCTTAAAATAGTGATAACATAAGATTGAATTATAGCAACAGCTGATTCTAAAATTAGTAATAAAATTTGAATAAAAATTAGAAAAATAATTAAATATGAGGGAATAATAGATCTTATATTTCTTAATAAAGTTATTAATAAATGGCCTGCGATTATATTAGCTGTTAGTCGAACAGCTAAAGTTCCTGGTCGAATGATATTGCTAATTGTTTCAATTAATACTATAAATGGTATTAAAATTGGAGGAGTTCCTTGAGGAATTAAATGAATAAATATATGTTGATAATTATTTAATCATCCATATAACATAAATCTTATTCATAAAGGAAGAGATATTGATAGAGATAAAGATAAATGTCTTGTTCTAGTGAAAATATAAGGAAATAATCCTAGGAAATTATTAAAAAAAATAAATGAAAATAATGAAATAAAAATAAATGTAGAACCTTTAAAATAATTATTTTTTAATAAGTTTTTAAATTCATTATGTAGTTTTATTATAATGAATTTTCAGATAAAAAAATGACGATTAGGAATTAATCAAAAGATGTTAGGTAAAAATAAAAATCCTAATAAAATTCTTAATCAATTTATTGATAGATTTAAAATATTAGTTGTGGGGTCAAAAATTGAAAAAAGGTTATTTATCATTTTCAAAGAAAATTATTTTTTAAGTTTTTAATAATTGATTTTTTATTGTTGAAAATATTTACTTTAAAAATATAGTAATTTAAAGTGTTAAAAATTAAAAAAATAATAATAAAAAAAATAAATGAAAATATTCAATTAATAGGTATTATTTGTGGGATAAAAGAATATTATAAAATTATAATAATTTAAATTTGACATATTTATGTTATTAATTAACTAATTCTTTAAATTAATAATTAATCATTAGAAGTAAATGTTAATTTACTATAAAATGGTTTAAGAGACCAATACTTACTTTCAGTCATCTAATGAGTAATAATTATTAATTCAATTAATAAAATTTTTTATTGGGATTCTTTCAATTACAATAGGTATAAAACTATGGTTTGTTCCACAAATTTCAGAGCATTGACCATAAAAAATGCCAAGTTTATTAATAAAAAAATTAGTTTGATTTAAACGTCCTGGGTTAGCATCTACTTTAATTCCTAAGGAAGGGATAGTTCAAGAGTGAATAACATCTGAAGCTGTAATTATAATACGAATTTGATTATTTATTGGAAGAATAATTCGATTATCAACATCTAGAAGACGAAAGTTATTTAATATTAAATTATCTATAGAAATTATGTATGAATCAAATTCAATATTATTAAAATCTGAGTATTCATAGCTTCAATATCATTGATGTCCAATTGATTTTAAAGTAATTAAAGGATTATTTAATTCATCTATTAAATAGAGTAATCGTAAAGATGGTAATGCAATAAAAATTAATGTAATTGCAGGTAGAATAGTTCAAATTAGTTCAATTAATTGTCTTTCTATTAAAAATCGATTAATAAAATTATTAAAAAATAAATTTAATATTAAATATCTTACTAAAATTGTAATAATAATTAAAATGATTAATGTGTGATCATGAAAAAAAATAATTTGTTCTATTAAGGGAGAAGCTCTATTTTGTATATTTAAATTTGATCAAGTTGCTATTTCTAAAAAAAGAAATTTTCTTTATTTATGGGGTTTAAATCCATTACATATAATCTGTCATATTAGAAATTACTTAAAATTGGAATTTCATTATAGGAATGTTCAGTAGGAGGTATATTTTGTAATCATTCGATAGAGGAAGATATATTTAAAGGATTTAAAGTAATTCGTTGGAAAATTATAGATTCTCATAAGATAATTAAAATTAATATTACTGCTAATAATGAAATATAAGATCCTAATGATGAAAGTAAATTTCAAGAAAGATAAGAATCTGGATAATCTGAGTATCGTCGAGGTATTCCTGCTAAACCTAAAAAATGTTGAGGAAAAAAAGTTAAATTTACTCCTAAGAATATAGTAAAAAATTGAATTTTTAATAAGAAAGGATTTAATGAAAGTCCTGAAAATAATGGGTATCAGTGAATAAATCTTCTTATGATTGCAAAAACAGCTCCTATAGAAAGGACATAATGAAAATGAGCTACTACATAATAAGTGTCGTGAAGTGTGATATCAATTGAAGAATTTGCTAAAATAATTCCTGTTAAACCTCCTACAGTAAATAAGAAAACAAATCCAAGACTTCATAAAATTGAAGGTCTATAATTAATTTGGGTTCCATGGAGAGTTGCTAATCATCTAAAAATTTTAATTCCTGTGGGAATTGCAATAATTATAGTTGCAGATGTAAAGTAGGCACGTGTATCAATATCTATTCCAACGGTAAATATATGATGGGCTCAAACAATAAATCCAAGTAAACCAATTGCTATTATGGCATAAATTATACCTAAGCATCCAAAAGTTTCTTTTTTTCCACTTTCTTGGGAAATAATGTGGGAAATTATTCCAAATCCCGGTAAAATTAGAATATAAACTTCTGGGTGTCCAAAAAATCAAAATAAGTGTTGATATAAAATTGGGTCTCCCCCTCCTGCAGGGTCAAAGAATGAAGTATTTAGATTTCGATCTGTTAATAATATAGTAATAGCTCCAGCTAAAACTGGAAGAGATAATAAAAGTAAAAAAGCTGTAATTCCTACAGCTCAAACGAATAATGGTATTTGATCAAAAGATATATTATTTATTCGTATATTGATAATTGTGGTAATAAAATTAATAGCTCCTAGAATAGATGAAATTCCCGCTAAATGTAAGGAAAAAATAGTTAAATCAACGGAAGAACCTCTATGGGCAATATTAGAAGATAATGGGGGGTATACTGTTCATCCAGTTCCTGCTCCATTTTCAACAATGCTACTAAAAATTAATAGAATTAATGAAGGGGGTAATAATCAAAAACTTATATTATTTATTCGGGGGAAAGCTATATCTGGGGCCCCTAGTATTAATGGGACTAATCAATTTCCAAAACCTCCAATTATAATAGGTATAACTATAAAAAAAATTATAATAAAGGCATGAGCTGTTACAATAGTATTATAAATTTGATCATTTCCAATTAAAGATCCAGGAGTTCCTAATTCTGCTCGAATTAATAAGCTTAAGGAAGTTCCTACTATTCCGGATCAAATTCCAAAAATAAAGTATAAAGTTCCAATATCTTTATGATTAGTAGAATAAAGTCATTTTCGCTATAAAATAAAATGGCTGAATTTGAAGCGATAAATTGTAAATTTATTTATAAGAAATATTTCTTTTTTATTAAGCTTTATATTCAATAATGATATAAAATTGCAAATTTTAAGGAATATAAATAATTATATTAAAGCTTAAAGAATAATTTCTTTATAAATAATTTTGAAAATTATTAGTTTAGATTAACTTAAAACTTTATATTTAAAAAAATAAAAAAGTTCTAATAATTATTCTTGAAATTGAAATTAAAGAAAAAAAATTTAAAATTCATATAAATTTATTTTTAATATTRATTTTTAATCATTTTATTTTAATATAATTAAATATGAAACAAGAGTAAGTTAATCGAATATAAAAAAAAAGAATAATTAAACTAAATATAACTAATAAGAAGGTTATTAAAATAAAATTATTATATATTAAGAAATTAATTGTAATTCATTTAGGGAAAAATCCTAAAAATGGTGGTAATCCACCTAAAGATAAAAAATTAATTAATAAATTAATTTTAATTAATGAGGAGATATTATTAATAAATAATTGGTTAATAAAAAATATATTTAAATTAAAAAAAAAAATACATAAAATTCTGATTAAAAATGAATATAAAGAAAAATAAAAGATTCATAAGTTTTCTCTAATTATAATTGTAAGAATTATTCATCCTAAATTATTGATTGAAGAGAATGCTATTAATTTTCGAAGAGAAGTTTGATTTAATCCTCTAATAGCTCCAATAATAATATTAAAAATAATTACTAAATATAGAAAATTTTTATTGAAATAGTAAGATAATAAAATTATAGGTGAAATTTTTTGTCAAGTTATTAAAATAAAATTATTAATTCAATTTAATCCTTCAGAAATAAGGGGGAATCAAAAATGGAATGGGGCTGATCCTATTTTTATTAATAATGAAGAATTAATTATAATAGAAAAAATATTATTTAAATAGAAATTTTTTATTATTATTAATTTTAATAAGATAATGAAAAGAAAATTAATAGAACTAATAGATTGAATAAGGAAATATTTTAAAGAGGCTTCAGAGGATAAAAGATTAGTTGGTGAGGAAATTAAAGGGATAAATCTTAATAAATTAATTTCTAAACCAATTCAACATCCGAATCAAGAATTTGATGAAATTGAAATTAATGTACTTAAAAAAAGAATAAAAATAAAAAATATTTTATTTGAGTTATTAAAATAATAAATTAAAAATAAATTATTTTTGATAGATGAAATTTAAATTCATTATTTATAAATTATATTTTAGTGTAAGATGCACGATAGTTTTTGATACTATTAGGTATAGTCTAATTCTATAAAATATAATAAAGGTAAAAAATTTACTTAATTTATTCTATCAGAATAATCCTTTATTCAGGCACTTTATTTAAAAAAAAGAGATTATCTTTATATTTGAAATATGAATCCAAAAGCTTAATTAGCTTATTTTTAATT